AAAGCCATGCCTGAAGGTTCACAGGCGGCTGAATCTTTATTACGTAAGGGCATGTTGGATGCAATTGTACCCCGTAATACTTTAAAAGGTGTTCTGAGTGAGTTATTTCAGCTCCATGCTTTTTTTCCTTTGAACAAAAATTTAATCAAATAGAACAGTTAGCTTATCAGAATTAAACGAAAACCCCTAAAAATGCATTTTTATTTAGAATCCTTTTTTTGTTTACTACTCAGTAAACCTCTATCAACAAGATAAAAAGTGAATTTTTTCTTTCGGGAAGTTCAATTTCGACTATACAAATAAAACAAAGTTCATTTTCCTCTCTTGCTTGCATTATGTCTAGATATCTCAAATAGAGATATATACAGATCTATAGAGAGTCTTCCATCTTTTTGCATTTCCCGAAAACTCCCTGTTTTTGGATCAGATTCTAATAAATTGTGTAGAAATTTGTAATGGAATAAAAATTTTTCTTTATTAATCACTACATAGAAGACAAAAAGAACAAAAAGAATCATAGGGATTATGATACATCTATTTTATTTTGTTTATTTTGAAAAATGAATAAGTCCATTTATTTAGTTTGGCGCTTCTTCTACCTATTTTTTTATATTTCTATTAGGTTCTATATTTGTATTAGATATATATTTACTTAAAGATACTTAAGTATAATTATATAATATATATAATAGAAATAAAAAAAAATACAAGATATTCTAATATATCTTTATAATTCAGAATATAACAATAACAGGTACAAATATTAAATTGAGGTACCCATTTTATGACAACTTTCAACAACTTACCCTCTATTTTTGTGCCTTTAGTAGGCCTAGTCTTTCCGGCACTTGCAATGGCTTCTTTATTTCTTCATATTCAAAAAAATAAGATTTTTTAGATCGGATGAGACCTAATCGTATCACTCCTTTTTTTTTTTTTTAAACTTCGATTTAATAAGACCCATTTGGTAGAATATTTATAACACATAGATTCCTACAAACATAAATAAAAAAAAGCTCTTATGCATGTGTAAACGTATTATATGGGTAAATAAATTTGCGCTATTTTGAAAAAAAGTATCATCATCGGGCCGATGTATGAAATTCAAGTCAATGTATTTATTTGTATGTATATAGCTATAGGGATCATATAAAGGAAGGAGATGTTATTTTTTTAGATATAAAAACTCTATGAATTACTCCTAAGGTAAAGGTTCACAACAAAATAGTTGATAAGAGTCACTTTGAAAAAAAAAGGAAAGTCATATTTTCTCAATTCCAAAAAATTGTATAACTGGATCTAATATATATGAGTTGGCGATCAGAATCTATATGGATAGAATTTATAACGGGGTCTCGAAAAACAAGTAATTTCTTCTGGGCCTTTATACTTTTTTTAGGTTCATTAGGATTCTTATTGGTTGGAACTTCCAGTTATCTTGGTAGAAATTTTATATCGTTATTTCCGTCTCAGCAAATCGTTTTTTTTCCGCAAGGGATTGTGATGTCTTTCTATGGGATCGCAGGTCTCTTTATTAGTTGCTATTTGTGGTGCACTATTTTGTGGAATGTGGGTAGTGGTTATGATCTTTTCGACCGAAAAGAAGGAATAGTGCGTATTTTTCGTTGGGGATTTCCTGGAAAAAGTCGTCGCATCTTTTTACGATTCCTTATGAAAGATATTCAGTCCATCAGAATAGAAGTTAAAGAGGGTGTTTCTGCTCGGCGTGTCCTTTATATGGAAATTCGAGGTCAAGGGGCTATTCCTTTAATTCGTACTGATGAGAATTTTACTACACGAGAAATTGAGCAAAAAGCTGCTGAATTGGCTTACTTCTTGCGTGTACCAATTGAAGTTTTTTGAAATGAATTAATTTTAAAAGACTAAAAGCTTTGGCAGTAGGAAGAAAAAACTAAAGAATTTCTTTATTTTTTTTTTCGATTGAACATCCATCTATTCTTTTAGGCTCATTTTTTTTTTTTTATTTGATAGAAAAGGAGTTTCTTCGTATAGAAATTTGAAAACGTTCTTTTAGTATTGATCGAAAAAAGTCGGAATAACATCCTAGAAACAAAATTTTTTTTTGATTCAAATTGGAAGTGTATTCTGAGTCTATTTCTGTATTCTTTATAGATTCAAAGCAAAGACTGAGTATTGAATCAAAAGAAAAAGAGAAAATGGATTCATAGGCTGAATACATTCTATTCGAATTATAATAGAAACTCATGCTCGATAGAAATATTAGATCTAATAGAATCAACAAATGAAGCAGGTTCATTAATAATTCACAGATTCAAAATGGCAAAAAAGAAAGCATTCATTCCTTTTTTTTATTTTACATCTATAGTCTTTTTGCCCTGGTTGATCTCTCTCTGCTGTAATCAAAGTTTGAAAACTTGGATTACTAATTGGTGGAATACTAGACAATGCGAAACCTTTTTGAATGATATTCAAGAAAAAAGTGTTCTAGAAAAATTCATACAATTAGAGGAACTATTCCAGCTGGATGAAATGATAAAGGAATACCCAGAAACCGATTTACAACAATTTCGTCTAGGAATCCACAAAGAAACGATCCAATTCATCAAGATCCACAATGAGTATCGTATCCATACAATCTTGCACTTCTCGACAAATCTAATATCTTTCGTTATTCTAAGTGGTTATTCCTTTTGGGGTAAGGAAAAGCTTTTTATTCTGAATTCTTGGGTTCAAGAATTCCTATATAATTTAAGTGATACAATTAAAGCTTTTTCTATTCTTTTATTAACTGATTTATGTATTGGATTCCATTCGCCTCACGGTTGGGAACTAATGATTGGTTATATTTACAAAGATTTTGGGTTTGCTCATTATGAGCAAATTTTATCTGGTCTAGTTTCTACCTTTCCAGTCATTCTTGATACAATTTTTAAATATTGGATTTTTCGTTATTTAAATCGTGTATCTCCATCACTTGTAGTGATTTATCATGCACTAAATGACTAAAAAACGATTCACTGATCCAATTCTAATCTTTCTTACCTTATACATCATAACCAAATCAAAGTCGTATTTACTTTACTCTTTTTACCCATGAGGTATTCCTTGTATATTTAAACAAAAAAATTTTATTTTTTCAGTAAACGTAAATAGCAGAATTGTGGCTAGGGAAGTATATTATCAACCTACCTAACTTTATTGTAGAAATTTTCGGGATAAATGATTGGACCATGCAAACTAGAAAAACCTTTTCTTGGATAAGGGAAGAGATTACTCGCTCCATATCTGTCTCACTCATGATATATATAATAACTTGGGCATCCATTTCAAGTGCATATCCGATTTTTGCCCAGCAGAATTATGAAAATCCACGAGAGGCAACCGGGCGTATTGTATGTGCCAATTGCCATTTAGCTAATAAGCCCGTGGATATTGAGGTTCCACAAGCGGTACTTCCTGATACTGTATTTGAAGCTGTCGTTAAAATTCCTTATGATATGCAACTAAAACAAGTTCTAGCTAATGGTAAAAAAGGAGCTTTGAATGTGGGAGCAGTTCTTATTTTACCGGAGGGGTTTGAATTAGCCCCCCCTGATCGTATTTCACCCGAGATGAAAGAAAAGATAGGAAATCTGTCTTTTCAGAATTATCGCCCCAATAATAAAAATATTCTTGTGATAGGTCCTGTTCCTGGTCAAAAATATAGTGAAATAACCTTTCCTATTCTTGCCCCAGACCCTGCTACTAATAAAGATGTTCACTTCTTAAAATATCCTATATACGTAGGCGGAAACAGGGGACGGGGTCAGATTTATCCTGATGGTAGCAAAAGTAACAATACAGTTTATAATGCTACGGCAGGAGGGATAATAAGCAAAATTTTACGAAAAGAAAAGGGGGGATACGAAATAACCATAGTGGATGCATCGAATGGACGCCAAGTGATTGATATTATTCCTCGAGGCCTAGAACTTCTTGTTTCAGAGGGCGAATCCATTAAACTCGATCAACCGTTAACGAGTAATCCTAATGTGGGTGGATTTGGTCAGGGGGATGCGGAAATAGTACTTCAAGATCCATTACGTGTCCAAGGACTTTTGTTCTTCTTAGGATCGGTTGTTTTGGCACAAATCTTTTTGGTTCTTAAAAAGAAACAGTTTGAGAAGGTTCAATTATCCGAAATGAATTTTTAGATCTGTCTATTTAGCTTTATAAAAGTCGTAAAAAAGAACTAAAAAATTTATGAAAAGCCTTTAGCCTCTCTTTAGATTTTCTATTTATTTTCGACCGTATGTCAGGAATTACTTGTATCATAGTCCTAATCCTAGTATGTATATTGAGAAGAACTCGCTTTACCCCTTTTCTTTATTTTTCAATACAAATTTTTTATGGGAAGGGGTGTGATGTAACTCTGTCGTTATTGACCAATTAAAATTGATAGAATGTAGCAATAATCAAGAGTTTTTTTCTATTAGAATGGAAAAAATTGACTATATACTAAAATAAGATAAGGAAAGCAAGCGCAAAAAAAAGAGGGAACCATAAATCGGCGACACAACAAAATTTAGGGACTATAGGGAGTTTTATTTGTCTTGCTAGTCTTCGACACAAGAAAAGGAATTTTAGACATCCTTTTCTTGTGTCGATCTTGTCCTTCTTGATTCTATTCGTTGAAAATTCCTATTATTAGTTTACATATATATTGTAATTTCTATATATATATAAAATTAATTAATAGTATATTTATAGTAGTTTTCTTTTTTTTTTTTTTTATGAAATACTAAATCAACAAAAAACTTCTATTCTATTTAGTATAGACAAAAAATTAATGATAGATCTAATGATAAAAAATATTGTGTCGGCCGGTAAGGCGGGAAAAGGAAATTAAGTGATTCCCCCCTTTTATTATATCTTTGAAAGGTTAATAAATACTATATGTTTGTAATATAATAATCTAATTAAGTTCATTTTTCACAAACATGGTAAAAATTTGTTCTGATTATTAGCAGTTCAACGGG